CACGGCGACCTGGTCGAGTTGGGGGAAGCCATAGGTATTATTGCGGGTCAATCAATTGGGGAACCGGGGACTCAACTAACATTAAGAACTTTTCATACGGGTGGAGTATTCACAGGCGGTACTGCCGAACATGTACGAGCTCCTTCTAATGGAAAAATAAAGTTCAATGAGTATTTGGTTCATCCCACACGTACCCGTCATGGGCATCCTGCTTTTCTATGTTCTATAGACTTGTATGTAACTATTGAGAGTCGGGATATTATACATAGTGTGAATATTCCACCCAAAAGTTTGATTTTAGTTCAAAATGATCAATATGTAGAATCTGAACAAGTGATTGCCGAGATTCGTGCCGGAACGTCTACTTTTCATTTTAAAGAGAGGGTTCGAAAACATATTTATTCTGAATCAGAGGGAGAAATGCACTGGAGTACTGATGTCTACCACGCACCTGAATATACATATAGTAATGTTCATCTATTACCAAAAACAAGTCATTTATGGATATTAGCGGGGGGTCCGTGCAGATCCAGTATAGTGTCTTTTTCGCTTTACAAGGATCAAGATCAAATGAATGTTCATTCTTTTTCTGTCGACGAAAGATATAGCTCTGACCTCTCAATTACTAAGGATCGGGTAAGACATAAATTGTTGGATCCTTCTGGTACTCGTAAAAAATATAGGGAAATTCTTGATTATTCAAGACTTGATCGAATTATATCCAATGGTCATTGGAATTTCATATACCCTTCGATTCTCCAAGAGAATTCTGATTTCTTGGCGAAAAGACGAAGAAATAGATTTCTCATCCCATTACAATACGATCAAGAACGAGAGAAAGAATTAATACCCTCTTTTGGTATTTCGATTGAAATACCCATAAATGGTATTTTACGTAGAAATAGTATTCTTGCTTATTTTGATGATCCACGATACAGAAGAAAGAGTTCGGGAATTACTAAATATGGGACCGCGGAGGTGGATTCAATAGTCAAAAAAGAAGATTTGATTGAGTATCGAGGAGCAAAAGAATGGAGTCCGAAATACCAAATGAAAGTGGATCGGTTTTTTTTTATTCCCGAAGAGGTGCATATCTTACCCGGATCTTCGTCTATAATGGTCCGGAACAATAGTATCATTGGGGTAGATACACAACTCGCTTTAAATACAAATACAAGAAGCCGAGTAGGTGGATTAGTCCGAGTGGAGAGAAAAAAAAAAAGTATTGAACTGAAAATCTTTTCTGGAGATATTCATTTTCCCGGAGAGACAGATAAGATATCCAGACACAGTGGCATTTTGATACCACCAGGAACGGAAAAAAAAAATTCTAAGGAATCAAAAAAAAAATCGAAAAATTGGATCTATGTCCAACGGATCACACCTATCAAAAAAAAGTATTTTGTTTTGGTTCGACCCGTAGTCACATATGAAATAGCTGATGGGATAAATTTAGCAAAACTTTTCCCTCAAGATCTCTTGCAGGAAAAAGAAAATGTCCAGCTTAGAGTTGTCAATTATATCCTTTATGGAAATGGAAAGTCAATTCGAGGAATTTATCACACAAGTATTCAATTAGTTCGGACTTGCTTAGTATTGAATTGGGACCAAGAAAAAAACGGTTCTATGGAAGAGGTTCATGCTTCTTTTGTTGAAGTAAGGGCAAATGATCTGATTCGTGATTTCATAAGAATTGAATTAGTCAAGTCTACTATTTCATATACCGGAAAAAGGTACGATACGTCAGGTTCGGGATTGATTCCTGATAATGGATTAGATCGCACCAATATCAATCCTTTTTATTCCAAAGTGAAGATTCCATTAGTTACCCAGCATCAAGGAACTATTGGTACGTTGTTGAATCGAAATAAGGAAGGCCAATCTTTGAGAATTTTGTCATCATTCAATTGTTTTCGAGTTGGTCCATTCAACGGTTCGAAATATAACAATGTGGCAAAAGAATCGAATCCCATAACTCCAATTAGGGGTTTGTTGGGCCCCTTAGGTACAATAGTACCTAAAATAGTGAACTTTTATTCATCTTACCATTTAATAACTCATAATCAGATCTTGTTAAACAAATATTGGCTACTTGACAATTTTAAACAGACTTTCCAAGTACTTGAAGTACTTAAATACTGTTTAATAGATGAAAATAGGAGGATTTATAATCCCAGTCCATGCAATAACATCATTTTGAATCCATCCCATTTGAATTGGTGCTTTCTACATTACAATTATTGTGAAGAGACATCCACAATAATTAGCATTGGACAATTTATTTGTGAAAATATATGTCTATTTAAATATGGACCACACATAAAAAAATCTGGTCAAATTTTCATTGTTCATGTTGACTCTTTAATTATAAGATCAGCTAAGCCTTATTTGGCCACTCCAGGAGCGACTGTTCATGGACATTATGGAGAAACCCTTTCTGAAGGAGATACATTAGTTACATTTATATATGAAAAATCCCGATCTGGTGACATAACGCAAGGTCTTCCAAAAGTGGAACAAATCTTAGAAGTGCGCTCGATTGGTTCAATATCGATGAACCTTGAAAGGAGAGTTGAAGGTTGGAACGAGCGTATACCAAGAGTTCTTGGAATTCCTTGGGGATTCTTAATTGGAGCTGAGCTAACCATAGCCCAAAGTCGTATCTCTTTGGTTAATAAGATCCAAAAGGTTTATCGATCCCAGGGGGTACAGATCCATAATAGACATATAGAGATTATTGTACGGCAAGTAACATCAAAAGTATTGGTTTCAGAAGATGGAATGTCTAATGTTTTTTTACCTGGAGAACTAATCGGATTGTTGCGAGCGGAACGAGCAGGGCGTGCTTTAGACGAAGCAATCTGTTATCGGGCAATTTTATTGGGAATAACGAGGGCATCTCTGAATACTCAAAGTTTCATATCCGAAGCAAGTTTTCAAGAAACTGCTAGAGTTTTGGCAAAAGCTGCTCTACGGGGTCGTATTGATTGGTTGAAGGGTCTGAAAGAAAATGTTGTTTTGGGGGGGATTATCCCTGTCGGTACTGGATTCAAAAAATTAGTGCACCGTTCAAAGCAAGACATTCATTTGGAAATAAAAAAGAAAAATCTATTCGAGTTGGAAATGAGAGATATTTTGTTACACCATAGAGAATTTTTTTGTTCTTGCGCCCCAAGCAATTTCTATGACACACCAGAAAAATCATTTAAGCGAATTCATAATTCTTAAGGAGATATTTTTCTTTTTACTTTACTAGTTATTGATTGGGTACTAAATAAAATGAAGAAATTTAGTTAAGTAATAAAAAAAATTAATGGTTTGGGCTGTGTATCAACGGCCAATCCCGGCAGAAGGTTCCGTAGGAACAATTATTTATTTGTTTATTTGTTAAAAAAAAAAAGAAAGCGTGGGAAAGATGACAAGAAGATATTGGAACATCCATTTGGAAGAGATGATGGAAGCAGGAGTTCATTTTGGTCATGGTACTAAGAAATGGAATCCTAGAATGGCCCCTTACATCTCTGCAAAGCGTAAAGGTATTCATATTATAAATCTCACTAGAACTGCTCGTTTTTTATCGGAAGCCTGCGATTTAGTTTTTGATGCAGCAAGTCGAGGAAAAAACTTCTTAATTGTTGGTACCAAAAATAAAGCAGCGGATTTAGTAGCATCAGCTGCAATAAGGGCTCGATGTCATTATGTTAATAGAAAATGGCTTGGCGGTATGTTAACGAATTGGTCCACTACGGAAACGAGACTTCATAAGTTCAGAGACTTAAGAGCAGAACAAAAGATGGGGAAACTAAACCGTCTCTCTAAAAGAGATGCAGCAATGTTGAAGAGAAAATTATCTACTTTGCAAACATATCTGGGCGGGATCAAATATATGACTGAATTGCCCGATATTGTAATAATCGTTGATCAGCAAGAAGAATATACAGCTCTTCGAGAATGTGTCATTTTGGGAATTCCGACGATTTGTTTAATCGATACAAATTGTGACCCAGATCTCGCAGATATTTCGATTCCAGCCAACGATGACGCTATAGCTTCAATACGATTGATTCTTAACAAATTAGTATCCGCAATTTGTGAGGGCCGTTCTAGCTATATAAGAAGTCGTTGATTATGTTATGATTAAGAATAATAATAATAAGATTAGTTAATTATTTTGATTTATTGGATCGGTTACTATTCTTGTCTTTCATTTTTAAAAAGAGATAAAATGGGATATTGATATTATGTTATGTGATTTCTTGGTATCCTAACTATATGATTAATGATGAAAGTAGATGAGTCGAGAAAGAGATGGTTGAATCAAAATAATTCTTTTTTTTTTTTCAGTTCGATTTCTGTCAGAGGACAATATGAATGTTATACCATGTTCCATTAAAACACTCAAAGGGTTATACGATATATCAGGTGTAGAAGTAGGCCAACATTTATATTGGCAAATAGGAGGTTTACAAATTCATGCCCAAGTACTTATCACTTCTTGGGTCGTAATTGCTATCTTATTAGGTTCAGTCATCATATCCGTTCGGAATCCACAAACCATTCCGACCGACGGTCAGAATTTCTTCGAATATGTCCTTGAATTTATTCGAGACTTGAGCAAAACCCAGATTGGAGAAGAATATGGCCCTTGGGTTCCCTTTATTGGAACTATGTTCCTATTTATTTTTGTTTCTAATTGGTCAGGTGCCCTTTTACCTTGGAAAATCATACAGTTACCTCATGGGGAGCTAGCCGCCCCCACAAATGATATAAATACTACTGTTGCTTTAGCTTTACTCACGTCAGTAGCATATTTTTATGCGGGTCTTACCAAAAAAGGATTGGGTTATTTCGGAAAATACATTCAACCAACTCCAATACTTTTACCAATTAACATCCTAGAAGATTTCACAAAACCTTTATCTCTTAGTTTTCGACTTTTCGGGAATATATTAGCTGATGAATTAGTAGTTGTTGTTCTTGTTTCTTTAGTACCTTTAGTAGTTCCTATACCTGTCATGTTTCTTGGATTATTTACAAGCGGTATTCAAGCTCTTATTTTTGCAACTTTAGCCGCGGCTTATATAGGGGAATCCATGGAGGGTCATCATTGATTAGTTTTCGAAATAGTCTTTATTTTTAAGCTTATCCCAATTGAGGCAATGCATAGTTCAAGATTGGTTCTTAGTTGAGGAACATAATAGATATAAATACATATATATATACGACTAGAGTTGTAGGAGGAAAGATAGACGATATTACGAAATGGCGGATGGGTTAGTGGGGGTCACCACTAGATATATGGAATGTTTATAAGGCCAGCCACAGCCCCTGTATATTTTTCGAAAAATTCTTCTAGAATCCGATTCAATATAAAAAGAAAATGCGGGCGGTTTACGTTATGAAAGAAACAAATGTATATGTGATATTAGATATATACTAGTTATATAGGGGTTATCTCTATCTATATTTCTATATTAATTTCATTATTTTTTTATTTTATTCGAAGTTTTAGTTACTTCGACTCAATATATTTTTGTGATCAAATAAGTAATAATTCATTGGTTGATTGTATCATTAACCATTTTTTTTTGGTGCGAGGAACCTATCATCATGAATCCACTGATTTCTGCCGCTTCCGTTATTGCTGCTGGATTGGCCGTAGGGCTTGCTTCTATTGGACCTGGAGTTGGTCAAGGTACTGCTGCAGGCCAAGCCGTAGAAGGTATTGCGAGACAACCAGAAGCAGAAGGAAAAATACGAGGTACTTTATTACTTAGTCTAGCTTTTATGGAAGCTTTAACAATTTATGGACTGGTCGTGGCATTAGCGCTTTTATTTGCGAATCCTTTTGTTTAATTTAATCCTAGAATGAAAATGTAAAAAAGTACGTTACCTACTTTTTTCTTATTTTATTAACTCGTTGCCATTTGCTTCTGTGAATTATATCAATACTTTATTCCTACAATTATGTATATGTATTTGTTGCGACAATACCCCGGGAAGGAGTGATTTGAGGATGAGGAATTTGTGGATTCACTCGCTTTCTCCCTTCCCGTCCTTAGTTTAGTACGATGGAATTTTTCTTTTAGGAAGTGTTTGAACAAAGGAGATATTTTGCAATTGATACGAGACCCAGGACCTAACTTAATAAGTATCTTATCGGATACTTCAAAAAAAAAAGAAGAAATTTTGTAATTCTCAATCTCAAATTCAATAAATAGATTTAATCTACTCCCATTAACATAAAAAAAAAAAACGGGAAATTAAGAAAAAGAAATCGATAAAAAAAAGGGCGAGTCAAGTGATACAAAAAGAACTCTGTTCTTTCTTAGTCCTATCTATAAGAGGAGAGCATATGAAAAATGTAACCGATTCTTTCGTTTCCTTAGGCCACTGGCCATCCGCCGGGAGTTTCGGGTTTAATACCGATATTTTAGCAACAAATCCAATAAATCTAAGTGTAGTGCTTGGTGTATTGATTTTTTTTGGAAAGGGAGTGTGTGCGAGTTGTATATTTCACGAATAGGTTGGATCTAACCGACTGCACTTTATTTATGTTATTCTATATTTTTATAGGATAAATAGGAAAAAAGTGCATAATCTCGACGAATTCCTTCTGAGTAAATTCATAAATCATATGTAAGAACCATAGCATTTCGTTATTCATTGGTAAGTTAACTTTGATTCTCTATCAACCAACCAATAATGTGAGACCATTAATATGGTTAAAGCTAAACTGTTTGAAGTCCGGGCACAACATGGTACTCTTTCTACCACTACGTTAATAACGAAATGGTTTAAAAAAGAATAGTTGATAATTTTTCCGATATAGAACACTCATATCGATAAAATGATTTGAACCATTTACTAGAATAAAGAAAGGGCGCCTTGCCCTTTATTATATTATCCAATGCCGAATCGGCAACCTATATTATGTATAAAAAGGGGGAATTTTTGGATTTGAATAAAAAAGGAAATAAATTGAAATTTTCTATATTTTCAATGAAATAAAGAACAAATAAAGAAACAACTTTGCTGACAATTATAGATTTTTTGTCTGGTCGGAAGAGTCCTCCTAATATTCTGTTCTTGTATCGGTTTTGATATGTTTGAATATAAACAGAAATAGAGAGGATAGGCTCATTATATTAAAAAAAGATACGGGAATGTCCATAAAATAAAAAATTGAGCGTGAGAGCCAAATGAATCGAAAGATTCATGTTTGGTTCGGGAAGAGATCATGGAAGTTGTGAAATTAATGGTAAGATAATCTACTTTCATTAAACGATTTATTAGATAATCGAAAACAGAGGATTTTGAGTACTATTCGAAATTCGGAAGAATTACGTAGAGGGGCCATTGAACAGCTCGAAAGAGCCCGGTCTCGTTTACGGAAAGTAGAAATGGAAGCAGATGAGTATCGAATGAACGGATACTCTGAGATAGAACGAGAAAAAGCCAATTTGATTAATGCTACTTCTTCTAGTTTGGAACAATTAG